TTCGAACTCCCTTTACTTGTAGGAGTACATCTTGGATCTGTCAATTATGTTATGGCCGGAGTCCTACTCACGGTGACTTGGTCGAATTGGGAGAAGCTGTGGGTATTATTGCAGGTCAATCTATTGGAGAGCCCGGCACTCAATTAACATTAAGAACCTTTCATACCGGCGGAGTATTTACAGGGGGTACTGCAGAACATGTACGAGCCCCCTCTAATGGAAAAATAAAATTCAATGAGGACTTGGTTCATCCGACACGTACACGTCATGGGCATCCTGCTTTTCTATGTTCTATAGACTTGTATGTAACTATTGAAAGTGAGGATATTCTACATAATGTGAATATTCCACCCAAAAGTTTTCTTTTAGTTCAAAATGATCAATATGTAGAATCAGAACAAGTGATTGCTGAGATTCGCGCAGGAACATCCACTTTGAATTTTAAAGAGAAGGTTCGAAAACATATTTATTCTGATTCAGAGGGAGAAATGCACTGGAATACCGACGTGTATCATGCACCTGAATTTACATATGGAAATGTTCATCTCTTACCAAAAACAAGTCATTTATGGATATTATTAGGAGAGCCGCGCAGATCTGATCTAGTCTCCCTTTCGATCCACAAGGATCAAGATCAAACGAACGCTCGTTCTTTTTCTGTCAAGAAAAGATCTATTTCTAACCTCTCGGTAACTAATGATCAAGTGAGACACAAATTCTTTAGTTCGTATTTTTCTGGTAAAAAAGAAGAAGAACGCCCTGATTATTCAGAATTTAATCGAATTGTTCGTTGTAATCTCAGATATCCGACCATCCTATACGCCGATTATGATTTATTGGCAAAGAGACGAAGAAAAAGATTCATTATTCCACTCCAATCGATTCAAGAACGCGAGAACGAACTAATGCCCCTTTCGGGCATCTCGATCGAAATACCCATAAATGGTATTTTTCGTAGAAATAGTATTCTTGCTTTTTTCGATGATCCTCAATACAGAAGAAAGAGTTGGGGAATTACTAAATACGGCACTATAGAAGTCTATCCAATCGCCAAAAAAGAGGATTTAATTGAGTATCGAGGAGTCAAGGAATTTAAGCCAAAATACCAAATAAAAGTGGATCGGTTCTTTTTCATTCCCGAGGAAGTGCATATCTTACCTGGATCTTCTTCCATAATGGTACGGAACAATAGTATTATTGGGATAGATACACAAATAGCTTTAACTACAAGAAGCCGAGTAGGCGGGTTGGTTCGAGTGGAGATAAAAAAAAAAAGAATTGAACTAAAAATATTTTCTGGAGATATCCATTTTCCTGGAGAGACAGATAAGATATCTCGACATAGTGGTGTCTTGATACCACCAGGAACGAGAAAGATAAATTCGAAAGAATCCAAAAAAGGGAAAAACTGGATCTATGTCCAACGGATCACACCTACCAAAAAAAAGTATTTTGTTTTGGTTCGACCTGTAGTCACATATGAAATAACAGACGGTATAAATTTAGTAAGACTTTTCCCCCCGGATCTATTGCAGGAAATGGATAATGTGCAACTTCGAGTTGTCAATTATATCCTTTATGGAAATGGCAAACCAATTCGGGAAATTTATGACACAAGTATTCAATTAGTTAGGACTTGTTTAGTATTAAATTGTACCCAAGACAAAAAAAGTTCTTATATCGAAGAGACCCGTACTTCCTTTGTTGAAATAAGGATAAATGATTTGATTCGAGATTTTATAAAAATCGACTTAGTGAAATCCCCTATTTCGTATACCGCAAAAAGGAATGATCCTTCGGGTTCAGGATTTATCTCTGAGAATGGATCAGATTGCACCAATATCAATCCGTTTTCTTCCAGTTTTTTCTACTATTCCAACGCAAGGATTAAAGAATCCCTTAATCAAAACCAAGGAACTATTCATACATTGTTGAATAGAAATAAGGAATACCAATCTTTGATAATTTTGTCATCCTCCAATTGTTTTCAAATGGGCCCATTCAACGATGTAAAATATCACAATGTGATAAAAGAATCAATTAAAAAAGATCCCCCAATTCCAATTAGGAATTTCTTGGGCCCTTTAGGAACAGCCCTTCAAACTGCGAATTTTTATTCATTTTCCCATTTAATAACTTATAATCAGATCTTGGTAACTAACTATTTGCAACTTGACAACTTAAAACAGACTTTTCAAGTAATTAAATATTTTTTAATGGATGAAATTGGTAAAATTTATAATTCTGATTCGTGCAGTAACATTATTTTGAATCCATTCAATTTAAATTGGTATTTTCTTCAGCACAATTGTTGTGAAGGGACGTCTACAAAAATGAGTCTTGGGCAGTTTATTTTTGAAAATGTATGTATAGCCAAAAACGGACCACACCTCAAATCGGGTCAAGTTCTAATTGTTAAAATGGATTCTGTAGTAATACGATCCGCTAAGCCTTATTTGGCCACCCCAGGAGCAACGGTTCATGGCCATTATGGGGAAAT